TTACTCAGTTCCACTGTCTAAAGACTCATTAAGATAAACCCAATATAATTTCTTATGTACTGGTGTTCTCTTCCAGCCTAAAATAGAGATCTTATTTTTATGAATATCTAAATGGCAGCTTAAGCAGACTGGCACCAAGTTAGATCTTCGATTCAAATTGAGGGAGTGCCCCCTAGATAATTTCTTAGGTTTAATATGATGGATAGCCTCCGCTGGAGCTCCACATATTTCACATGAGTCAATAAAAACTTGAGTATTATATTTAGAAGGGCGGAATACTGTTAAAGAACTAGACTTCCTCGCGGAGGCCTCCACTTCGTAGGTACTTTGGGGCCACAAGGATGGTGACTTCCAATTAATAAGTTTACGATATTTTAAAGCACTACTATAAAACTCTCTATCATTAATTATGTGGCCCATTACTTCGATACCATATTGGGGGAGCCCCGGACCAGGTTTCAATTTACGCTCATAAATTAGACCAAAATCTTCTCGCTGAATAACAGATAGATGATAACACCGAACTGGTGAATCAATTAAAGAACAAACTTGGTGCAAGTGAGTAGAAAGAACGAAACTAGTTCGTGCAGCTGTCAATCTTTCAATTGTTGCAGCTAATATTGCTACCCCTGAGCTAACTTCTGTCCCATGGCAAATCTCATCACCTAATATTAAACTGTTATAATTAGCTAGCTTTAATATAGTTGAAAGATCTCTCATTTCGACCTCAAAAGTACCTTGACCTTTATGAAGATCGTCTCCTCCTAAAATACGAGTAATTAAATAGTGGTAAGGTCTTAACTTAAATGAATCTGCAGCTACATACATTCCTGCCTGAGCTAAGATTACGTTGACCCCAATTGCTCTAAGTAAAGTAGATTTACCCGCACCATTTACTGAGAATATTAACATTCCCTTATCCTCTAAACTAATATCATGAGCTACACATTCTTCCTGAGTGTTTAATTGTTCTATTAATGGATGTCGTAAATTAGTTGTTTCTATTAAACCCTTAGCTTTTCGGCCAGTAGATTTAATTATATAAGGTTTAGTATAATTAAACTTAATAGACACGATAGCCCCGCTTAATGCAACATCTAATCTAGAAATTATATTTTCTAAGGGTGAAAACAGTTCAGAATAACTGAAATATAGTCTTTTAAGCTCCCGGTTATAAGTTTGTTTAACATAAATATCAATTTGCTCTTCTAATAAGTTTAATTCAATTGATATTTTAAGAAGAGTGGGATTAGTAATTATATGATGATTTCCTCTTTTACCTAATATAATAATAGAGGTATTGGGTTGATGTACACATGTTGCAGAGGTATTAGCCAAGTAACGCTCTAACTTAGCTAATTTTTTAGACAAAATAGAGAAGGCATAACCTTCCTTACTGAAATATTCAGCTTTGATAGAAATTGTATCTTGAAATACAATATTTGAAGTTTGTTCGGCCCACTCTGTAAATTGGGCCCTTAAAGTTTGTTGTTGTGCGAGGAGGTTAGTTAGATTATCAGTTGGCTGTAATATGTCTTTGAAATCTCCCAAAAGATTATCTACCTGGAAAAATCTATCTATTTCCTCAATTAACAATTCTAATTGAGGTCCGACTGAAGGGGGCAATCGTAGAGGAGTATGAAGTAATGACCCTATTAATTTATTAGCAGACAAATAAGAGTGGTAAATTTGATTCAATTTTTTAGGTGGCAAGGTAGTATCACTTGAGGCACATATTGCCCATTGACGATGTAAAGAGGATAAATCTTTAATTTGTTTTAACTCGGAGTTATCAAATATTTGCTTATCAAGTAATTGTTTAAATGTAGTAATCTCCTCATAACGAAGATTTAATTCAGAATAGTCTGTGATGGGGTTAAGAAGTCTGAATTTGAGTAATCTTTTACCCATTGCAGTAGAACAGTAATCAACTAGATTAAGTAAACCACCCAGTTTACCCTTTTTAGGCAATAAGTCCAATTGATATTCTGCTCGATTACATAATATTAAATTTAAGGGACTAACAACAGAATTATAACATTCAGGAAGTTGGAGATTCTTAATAAAATTAGGATTTCGATCTTTAATAAATTGTAATATTCCTAGAAGGCTAATTAGATTTACCTGATTGACATCTTCCGCCCAAGTGCTTTGAAATATTTTACTAAGGGTGTACTCTTGATAATTTTTATTAAACCACTCTTCGTTAAGGTCTAAATAAATATGAAGCAAAAGCCACTCCTTATTATCATTTTCGTATCTATAAGATAAATAACACGATAAGCCGGTGGTTATGCCGGTTAATGTTTCCCCCATAACTTCAATTCTAGCATTAGGTTCAGAGGGGAATAAATTCCAACCAATTAACAAACCATATATCTCATTTAGTATCCTTGAATCGGCCCCCGAGTCCGCCCAAACTATTACCTCTTTAATACGATAACTGATTAATAATCGAGCTACTTTGTCTCTGTCGACCCAATAGACAGGAAACATTATACTATGTCCACTCATGGCTGAAAATAAAGTAATACCTAGTAAGTTATCTTTAATATAAATTGATATCACATAAGATAATTCCGAACAGTCTTCTAAATTACAACTAGGAGAATAAATCTGAGATACTGCGCGTTGTTTGGGCCCTGATTTACCAGTAACTAATTCATCAATAACTATAACAGTCCAACCTTTATCCAACAAGGTGCTTAGATGAGTAGTAAGGGAATAAATAGGAAACCCCATTTGAAGTAGGGATCTTTTACCGGGTGATATTATTCTCATATCAAGTAACGAGGCAACTTGTTCAATGGGAGGTGTTACTCCCAAAGGCTTACTTCGTATGTAAGTTGGTCTAGACGACTCCACTAATAGCTCAGCTTGAGAGTATGCTTGTTGTATACTAGGAACATCAGGCTCATGCCAAAGTTCATAGAACTTACCAATCTGTATAAGCTGGATTGTTGATAGCCCATACTTAGAATAATTCTCCTCCATTAAGTTGAAATACTGCATAGGTACTTGGCTCATTTTTAATTAGGAGTTAACCTCTTAATAAATTTAAGGCTCGAACAGCAATTGTACCACGTAAACGGTAATAGTTAACCATAATGGCTAAACCGATAGCAGACTCGGCAGCTGCGACAGTTAAAATCATAATCGCAAAAATTTGACCAAAAAGCGTATAGAGCACACGAGACTCAAAAAGAAGCAAAATAGTAGAGGCCAGTAAAACTAGCTCTACACACATTAACATAATAATTAAATTGCTTCTATTAAGAATAATACCTAAGATTCCGATTAATAAGATGACAATTGATAATATTAAATAGGACATGCGCTAACCTACGGTGAGGGCTAGTTTTCCCACTCTAAGCCCCCTTCTATCCACTCATAAATTAACCCTAAAGTTAAAATAAATAAAAATAACATAACAACCCAATATCCAAATAGGGGTAAGCTCATATAGGTAACAGCCCAGGGAAATAGGAAAGATATTTCAAGATCAAATATTAAAAATAAGATACCAATTAAGAAGAATCTGACGGAGAAGGGATTTCCCGGGTTATCAAAAGGATCAAACCCACACTCATATACTGACACTTTCTCCATATCGGGTTGTTTATTTCCTAACAGATAAGATGCCCCTAAAATTAGAATTGATAATGTCCCGCTAACGATAAGTAGTATTAGTATTCCTTTGAACTCCATGTTCCTAAGCGGAGACGTGCGTTAGCACTTGGCCAGAAGGCACCTAAAGGTGCTCTCTGCTGATTTGTAGGAAGAGATCTTGCCTACTACGTAATGCAGAACTATCTGCACCGTGAGAATTATATAAAGAAGGTGTATTTGGCTGCTGAGCTAATAATATAGCCCCTACCATGGCGACTAGTAGCACCAAACTAGCAACTAACACTAATTCATAATAAGTTGTATAAAGATGACTTCCAATTGCCCCTATGTTAGTCCTAGATCCTATAACAGGATTGCTGATATATTTAGGGCTATTGGTTAGTAAACTATAAAATAGGAATATCACAGATAATCCCACAGGTAAGAAATGCGAGTGATCCTGAGAATCTACCTTATTAGGCTGTTGAATTAACATAATTACGAACAAGAATAAAATAGCGATAGCTCCTACGTAGACAATTATAAATATTAAGCCTATATAGTCTAATCCCAATGATATAAACATAACAGCAGCATTAACAAAGGCGATAACTAACCAGAATACTGAATAAACAGGATTCGGCGTAGATATAACCATAAGACTAGCTCCAACTATTCCTAAGGAGAATATCATAAATAGACTATTCATATTCACGCTGGCACCTAAAGGTGTAACTATTAACAACGACCCATACTACTTCATCCGGAGCAACTTGGTTTCTACCCAACCTAACAGGGGAATTAATAATAGGAAGTAACAAAAGTAGAATATGGAAGCAAATTGACCGATTATAACGTAAGGTTCCTCTACTGCGTTGGCTCCTATCCAGGTTAATAGCATAAAATCAGTTACTAAAAACCAAAATGCTATTTTACCTAAAGGTCTAAATGTTAGGGCTCTTAATTTACTAGTATGAATAAAGGGCAATAAGAATAGCACTAAGATACTAAATACCATAGCCAAGACCCCCCCAAGCTTGTCGGGTATAGAGCGTAGTATGGCATATGCGAATAAAAAGTACCATTCTGGTTGTATATGAACAGGAGTTACTAAAGGATTAGCTTGAATGAAATTCTCAGGGTCACCTAACACATTAGGCATAAAGTAACTAATTATAACTAAAATAACGCCAAGTACCATAATCCCCAAAAAGTCCTTATAAGTATAATAAACATGAAAGGTAACTTTATCTATATTAGAGCTAATACCTAAAGGATTATTTGACCCGTCTGTATGTAAACTAATAATATGTAATACGGCTAGTCCAACTATAAGAAAAGGAAAAAGATAATGTAAAGAGAAGAAACGAGTAAGAGTCGCGTTAGATACACTAAATCCCCCCCAAATCCATTGAACAACCTCTGTGCCTACATAAGGTATAGCAGAACAAAAGTTAGTAATAACTGTGGCTGCCCAAAAGGACATTTGTCCCCAAGGTAATACGTACCCTAAGAAGGCTGTTAACATCATTATTAAGTAGATTATGACCCCTATATTCCAGACGTCCATTTTCATGTAGCTTCCATAATAGAGTCCTCTGCCTATATGTATATACACACAGAGAAAGAATAACGAAGCCCCATTAGCATGAATGGACTTTAATATAAAACCATAATTAACGTCTCTTAAAATATGGGAAAATGAGTCAAAAGCTAAGCTAACATCAGGGCAATAATGCATAGCTAAGAATATTCCGGTAATCAATTGAATAGCTAAACAAGCTCCTAATAAAGAACCAAAATTCCATAAATAACTAATATTAGAGGGGGCTGGCAGATCGATCAGTATCCCATTCACAATAGAGATTAATGGATGTTGAGTTCTTATTCGTAACATTTTGCTTGGTGATTCCATATGCACGGGGATATACATAAGTACATACATAGTACGCACGAAGTACGTAGTATGGCAACTTGTGTACATCAACCCAATACCTAAGTGTAAGTGCTAACAAGGTATGCAAGTGCTAACAAGGTACTGCATCCAAACCTATCAGCAGACCAGAAACTAAAACGATTAAACCAAGACTGAAAGGTAAATAAGACTTCCATAATAGATACATAAGTTGGTCATATCTCATTCTGGGGAAAGAAGCTCGTACCCACACAAATGTGAACACTACTGCCGTAGTTTTAAGGGCTAAGCAACCCATTCCTAGAATTCCTGTGAAAGGTGCCCAACCACCTAAAAACAATAAACTTATCAAACAGCTCATTAGAATAATATGGCCGTATTCAGCTAAAAAGAATAGGGCAAACGACATACTAGAATATTCTACATTATATCCAGATACTAATTCTGATTCTCCCTCGGTAAGATCAAAAGGAGCCCTATTAGTTTCAGCTAATGCCGAAGCAAAGAACATTAAAGCAGCTGGAAATAGAGGTATTATATACCAAATTTCGGCTTGAGCTAAAACAATCTGAGTGATATTAAGAGAACCTGCACATAATATTACTGATATTAGGATAAGCCCTATACACACTTCATAGCTAATCATTTGAGCTGCTGCTCTGATAGCCCCTAAGAATGCATATTTAGAATTACTTCCCCAACCAGACATTAAGATAGCATATACCCCCATGGAACTGATAGCAAATATGTATAAGATTCCAACATTAATATCAGCTAGTACAATACCTGGACTAAAAGGAATAACCCCCCAAGCCAAAAAAGCTAAGGTAAGCGATAGAATCGGGGCTACAATATAAACCGATAGATTAGCATGATTGGGAATAACCATCTCTTTGGAGAATAACTTTAATCCATCAGCTAAAGGCTGTAATAATCCATAAACACCAACTACATTAGGTCCTTTTCGTGCTTGCATATATCCTAATACCTTTCTTTCTGCTAAAGTTAAATAAGCTATAGCCACTAACAAAGGTATTATTATTGCAAGCGTTTTAAAGATAATTGAAATAATAGTACTCATCATCCTAGTTACTGCATTCCTATTACCCCTAAGCGCAGCTAAGAGGGCGGCCAAGTACGTATTGAACGTAGCCTGCAGCTTGGCCCAAGAACAAGTTCCCTTACCCTTACTATGTTACGACTTACCCATTCTCGAAAAGGAGGGATAACCCCGCCTTTGGCGGGGCGTCTCGTATCCTTAACTTGAAGGGGACGACGGGCGATTTGTGCTAACACTGGGTTAGAATTCACCGGAACGCTCTACTTCCCGATTACTATCAAATCCTACTTAAGATTCCCGTTTCAGAGAATCTCCGCCTCCTAATTTACTGTATATATATTGTACAGGAGAATGTAGCGCATAATATCCCATTCCATAAAGACCATGACACCTGACTTAATCCATAATAGGGTTAAGGATAACATTTATTGTTATCCTGACGACGGCCATGCAATGCCTGAGCGGCTACTACCTCTAGGAGGTGGTCCGCTTTCAAGGAATGGTAAGGTGACACGCGGATCATCGTATTAAATTACACGCTCCTCTGATTCAAACAGTGAACAGCCAAGCCTTTTGAGTTTCAATCTTGCGATCATAGTATTCAGGCATACAATAAGGTTATTCGCTAATAAAGCTATTGTATAAGTTTAGGGCAAGGACTACCAGGGTATCTAATCCTGTTTGCTATCCAAGCTTTCGTATTTCATGAAGACGTACCATGAACGGAGTAAGGAGTCTTCACCTTCGGACTTCCACTCTTGCTTCAAACATTTTACCGTTACCAAGAGGTTTACCTTACTTTGTCCTCATGCTTCACTACATACTTTAACGCCTAATGCGAAATAAAAACTGGGCCTCTAAGTTTAACCGCGTCTGCTGGCACTTAGTTAGACAGACCTCAGTGTGAAACCCTGTGTCAAGCGTTTACCCATTGCACAAGATTCTCTACTGCTGCCAAAATGTCTTCCCCTTGTTTCAGTGAAAGTGTGGCTATACTACGCATCTTCGACCAGGTGGGCCACTATCCCACCTATTCTAATACGCCAACCGAGATAATCTCCATTTTATCCTCACCAGTAGGACCCCTATCCAGGGCCTTGCATGTATTAGAAGAACACATTGCCTTATAGACTCCCCAAGGTCAAAGGAGTAGTGTGGAAATAACATGTAAATCATCCCCATGACTCAATTTACTTTGATATACAAACGGTAATTCATTATAAGTATGAAAAGCAGGCGGAGAACATAAAGACCACTCTAACGAGCTAGACGAAGTTGGCCAACCCTCAAATGGTCTTTCGGCTGCAAATGCTTCATAAGACAAGTAAATAAACCATATAATTCCTATTAGTGCTATTATAGCTCCGCAAGAACTAACTAAGTTCCAATCTTGATAAGCATCAGCGAAATCGGAGTATCTTCTAGGTAACCCAGCTAAACCCAAGAAATGTTGGGGGAAGAAAGTTAAATTAACTCCGATAAACATAATCCAGAAATGGATCTTACCATATAACTCATTATAACTAAAACCTGTAATTTTACCAAACCAATAGTAGTATCCTCCAAATATGGCAAATATGGCCCCCATAGATAGCACGTAATGGAAGTGAGCTACTACATAATAAGTATCGTGTAACATTATATCTAATGAACTATTAGCTAATATAACTCCAGTTAAACCACCCAGGGTGAATAAGAACACAAACCCAATAGCCCACAACATGGGTGTATCAAGCCGTAGGCTTCCCCCATATATAGTAGCTAGCCAGCTAAATATCTTAATCCCAGTGGGAACAGCAATAATCATAGTGGCTGCAGTAAAGTAGGCACGAGTATCGACATCCATACCAACGGTGAACATATGATGGGCCCAAACAATAAATCCTAATACTCCAATAGAAATCATGGCATAGACCATACCTAAATAACCAAAAATATGCTGTTTAGCAGAAAATGTAGGTATAATTTGAGATACGATACCAAATCCCGGCAGAACTAATATATAGACTTCAGGGTGCCCAAAAAACCAGAATAAATGCTGGAATAAAATAGGATCTCCTCCTCCCGCAGGGTCAAAGAATGTTGTATTAAAATTTCTATCTGTCAATAGCATTGTGATTGCACCCGCTAATACTGGTAAAGATAATAATAGCAATATAGTAGTAATTAATACAGACCATACGAATAGAGGTAATCTATGCATACTCATACCAGGAACCCTCATGTTAATTATAGTAGTTATAAAGTTAATAGAACTTAAAATGGAAGATACCCCAGCTAGATGTAAACTGAATATGGCCATGTCCACTGCTCCCCCCGAATGAGCTTGAACACTTGCTAATGGAGGATAAACGGTCCAGCCTGTACCTGCCCCTTGTTCCACAAACATAGAACCAGTCAATAGAATTAGAGAAGGCGGTAATAACCAGAAACTGATATTGTTTAATCTAGGAAAGGCCATATCAGGTGCCCCTATCATAATTGGTACAAACCAATTTCCGAATCCCCCGATCATTACTGGCATTACCAGGAAGAAAATCATTAATAAAGCATGTGCTGTTACAATCACATTATATAGATGATCATCTCCTAACATACTACCTGGAGCTGACAGTTCTAGCCGTATTAACATACTCGAAGCTGTCCCGGCCATCCCAGAAAAAGCACCAAATAGTAAATATAAAGTACCTATATCCTTATGATTAGTAGAAAATAGCCAACGTGTAAGATATTTGTTCATGCTTACTCTAGATTAAAAGTAATCTAAAGTAGGTGAGAACACTCTTATCTGCAGCCTACTTAAACATAGTACTTCGTAGGCACTTCGTGCGTACTATGTAGTGGGTTCCTATTTCTCCGGGAAAGCTTTTGGGTGTGTCAGCAAAGTAGCAGGGCTAGAGAAGAATGAAAACTCCAATTAATGCATTATTAGAGGCCTCGCTCCTACGTGACGTGGCTGAGCCATTTCAACTAAGCTTCCAAGATGCTGCTAGTCCTGTTATGGAAGAAATTCTATTCCTTCATAACCAAATTATGTTTATTTTAATTACTATTATTACAGTTGTATTATGGTTAATTATAAGAGGATTGACAGGCCGAGCTTATCATCGCTATCTTGTAGAAGGGGCCACAATAGAAATTGTTTGGACCATAATTCCAGCAATTATATTAGTGTTTATAGCATTCCCTTCTTTAAAACTACTTTATTTGATGGATGAAATTGTAGAACCAGGTGTGACAGTAAAAGCCATAGGTCATCAATGGTATTGGTCTTATGAGTATTCAGATTATCAAACTACCTCAGGTGAAGATAGTACCCTAGAATTTGATTCTTATATGGTGCCTACGTCTGAGCTTGAACCAGGCGATCTTCGACTGTTAGAGGTTGACAATAGAATGGTTGTTCCTATTGATACTCATGTTAGAGTTTTAGTTACAGGGGCAGATGTGCTTCACGCATTTGCTGTGCCCTCATTAGGCATTAAAATGGACGCTGTACCTGGACGTCTTAACCAAACTGGATTTTTAATTAAAAGACCGGGAATATTTTATGGTCAATGTTCCGAGTTATGTGGCGCTAATCACTCCTTTATGCCTATTGTTATAGAAGCCGTTAGCATGGATAAATATATCAGCTGGCTATCTTCATTATGTGCGGATCTTTAGGGGATCTTTCTAATCTAACCAGGTCAATATGCCTCACTTAGATATAACTGCTTATTTAACTCAATATAGCTGGACATTAATAATCTTGTTAGCACTTTATAGTATTATGAGTTTGTTTATTTTACCTAAAATTCAGAATAACTTACGTATAAGAAGTATATTACAGGAAGAGGGGGCAGCCCCTAGTAAAGGGCTCGGGGTTAATAGAGCATATGCTATACTACAAGACATACTCCATAAATAGGCCCACTTCGTATATTTAATATGGCAGCTTCTTTTTTTGATCAGTTCAATGTAGTTCGGATAATTGGAGGAATAATCACTAATTCTTCTATTATGATGCTTATCCTATTTAGCGTAATACTAATAGGAAGTTGTTCATATAAACTAATACCTACAAGATTGCAATCTATACAAGAGATTGTTTATACCCACTTTTTAGGATTAGTTAAAGATTCTACAGCTAATAAGGGGACTCAATATTTTACTCTTATTATAACTTTGTTTACGTTTATTGCTGGATTAAATCTGTTAGGTCTATTTCCCTATGTATTTACCCCAACTGCCCATATTGTTGTTACTTTCGGATTAAGTTTATCTATTTTAATAGCAGTAACAATATTGGGGATAACACAATTCCGTTGGAACTTTGCTTCAATGATGATGCCTAGTGGAGCTCCTTTAGCATTAGCCCCCCTATTAGTTTTAATTGAAACAATTAGCTATATGTCCAGGGCAATCTCTTTAGGTGTTCGATTAGCTGCTAATTTATCTGCTGGGCACCTTTTATTTGCTATATTAGCAAGTTTTGGGTTTGCAATGATTAGTAATGGAATGTTAGTATTAAGCTTAGGCCCAATATTAGTAATGGTTTTTATAACTTTACTAGAGATTGCCGTGGCCTTGATTCAAGCATATGTATTTTGTCTGTTAACTGCCATATACATTAATGATACTCTAAATCTACATTAACCATTTCAGGTGCATACAGGTAGGAGTATTAGTCTCCATGAGTAAGGCTTATCACCCTTATCATTTAGTGGATCCTAGTCCATGGCCTTATATAGGCTCAGTTGGGGCATTACTAATTACAGTAGGCTCAGTATTATATTTTCATTATAGTTATACATGGATAATGTATTTAGGTGCAATTACATTAATATTTACAATGATTGTTTGGTGGAGGGATGTTATTAGAGAAGCCACTTTCCAGGGACATCATACTCAGATAGTAAAAAGAGGATTAAGATATGGTATGATCCTTTTTATTACCTCTGAAGTTTGCTTCTTTTTTGCGTTCTTTTGGGCTTTCTTTCATAGCAGTTTAACACCCACTATAGAGTTAGGGGCTGTTTGGCCCCCTGTTGGTGTAGAAGTGTTAGACCCATTTTCTGTGCCCCTATTAAATACAGCTATATTACTTAGTTCAGGAGCAACAGTTACATGGGCACATCACGCCATAGTTAGCGGACAGAGATTAGAAGCCATACAATCACTTACTTGCACAGTAATACTTGGGATTCAATTTACAGCTTTACAAGCTATGGAGTATTACGAAGCGCCTTTTACAATCTCAGACTCCGTATACGGTTCAACCTTTTTTATGGCTACAGGTTTTCATGGTTTTCATGTTATTATAGGAACTATATTTTTGACTGTATGTTTAACTAGATTAATAGGTTATCACTATACTCGTCATCATCATTTTGGTTTTGAGGCTGCTAGTTGGTATTGGCATTTTGTAGATGTGGTTTGGTTGTTTTTATATGTATGTATTTACTGGTGGGGTTCTTAGCCCGGGCCATGGTTACATAGTGCTTAGCTAAGCTCAGCTCAGCTTGTAGAGTCAACTAACGGTAAGTTTTCAGACTCATAATCTGATTATGCAGGTTCAACTCCTGCCTCTACCATGTTAAAAAGATAAGATATATACACATATAAAACCAAGTAGGTTGGGCATGAGCCTCAGGAAAGAGGAAAATTATAAGAATCTAGGCAAACACACACGAATTAACTCGATTAGGGGGTATGGGACTATCCCCAATAATACAATAGCTACTATTAACGGTAATTGCCCATTAAACTCTCGTCTATTAATATCTCTCGAAAATATTAAATATGGAGAAAGTTGCCCAAAACAGATTCTATTATATAAATATAACGAATAAGCAGCAGCTATGACCATACTAGTTGAGGTAAGAACTCCTAATGATGTACTAGTAGAAAAAGCAGCTACTAAGGATAAAAATTCTCCAACAAAGTTACAACTAAGAGGAACAGCGATATTAGCTAAAGTAAACACCATAAACACGATAGAAAATAGGGGCATAGTCATAACTACTCCTCTATAATATCTAATTAATCTTGTATGATGTCTTTCATAGAGCAATGTTACTGCTATAAATAAAGCTGGACTAACTACTCCATGAGCTATCATTAAGAATATAGAAGCTATTAAACCCTCCATCGTATGGGTAAATAAGCCTATTGTTACTATTCCCATATGAGCTACCGAAGAATAAGCAATCAAACGTTTCGCATCTACTTGTCTGCAAGTAGTTAAACTCCCATATATTACTGCTATTAATGATAACGTTAATATGATTGGTGCTAAATACTCTGTTGCTTCAGGGAAAATAGGCCAAGCGAATCGAATGAATCCATAACCTCCTAATTTTAATAATATTCCAGCTAGAATCACTGAGCCAGCTACAGGAGCCTCAACATGCGCAAGAGGCAACCATATATGAAAGGGTATCATTGGTATCTTAACTGCTAAACTAAGGAAGAAACCTATAAATAACCAAATTTGAATGTTACTGTTAATCTGAATGTTAGTTAAGGATAAGTAGTCAGTTGTGCCGGTTATCCTATAAATAACTGCTATGCTAAGTAACATTAATATTGAGCCAACTAAAGTATAAAAGAAGAAATAATAAGCAGCTTTTATCTTCTCTGCCCGAGCTCCCCATACTCCTATTATTAAAAACATTGGTATTAATATACTTTCAAATAACACATAAAATATTAATAGATCTAATGTTGAGAATACTCCAATTAATAGTAATTCAATACCTAGAAGACATATAATAAACTCCTTAACAAGAAACTTAATACTGTTCCAACTTACCAAAATACAAATTGGTGTTAACAAAGTACTTAGTACAATGAAAAATATAGAGATCCCGTCAATAGCAAATAATATAGGAGAACCCTCAAACCAACCTATTGTACTTACCCAATTGAATTCTATTATCTGTTGAAATTGAGCTTCTTGATGAAGGTTAACTAATAATAAAATAGAAAGAGCAAATGTTATCAGAGACCACTCCAACGCTTGCTGGCGTAGTTTCATACTATTTTCCCTGGGAATTAATGCGATTATTATTATACTTATTAATATAGAGCCCACTATACAAGTTAATATCATATTAACATTCTATAGACAGCCACTACCTTCCGGTAGTAGGCACTCAGCCACCTACGTAGTACACACAAAGTGCCTACTGGTAGTGGCGATAGTTATTAATTGACGATTAGGTACTTAAGTGCGATAGCTGCCCCAACTAATATCATTAATGCATAATTAAACAATAAACCAGATTGTAAGCTGCTTAACTCTTTAGTTCTATCAACCATGAATCGGGCTATTCCAGTAGGGCCTAAAATCTCTAAAATCCCCCTATCTATAGTACGATAAGAGACAATATGACCGAACTTCCAAGCTGTGCTTCCAATATAATAATTTGCTACTTGGTTAAATTCCCAGGCATAAAATAAGAATCCATATATACTAGGGCGGGTAATATAATATATAATATATGGACGAAGTATAAACACTAGTAATATCCCTGTTACAGACATAATAACTGGTGCTAAAGAGACTATTGTGGGCACAAGCGGCAAGGGACGTATACCTGGCGCAAACACCATATTTTGAGCTATATAACCAACTAAAATACTTCCTGCCCCTAATACTAATAAAGGGCCCAGTAAGTTCCAATCAGCTTCTTGTAAGTGTTGTGCGCTCATACGTGTTAAATTAGGCTTAGACACGAAGCTTAAGTATATTAGTCTAAATGAATAAAAAGCAGTTAAGAAGGCTGTAATTGAAGCCAACCAATAAATCGATATTAAACAATAACTATTATAAGTTAATTCCAATATTAAATCTTTAGAGTAAAATCCAGATAAATAGGGGAAACCAGCCAAAGACAATGAACCAATCAACATTAATATATAAGTTAAAGGTAGGCCCCTAATTATTCCCCCCATCTTCCTAAGATCTTGTTCATCTAAAAGGGCATGAATTATTGAGCCTGCTCCCAGGAATAATAAAGCCTTAAAGAAAGCATGAGTTAGTAGATGATATAAACTACTTGTACAGCTATAAGTACCACAGGCCATTACCATGTATCCTAATTGACTACAAGTAGAATAAGCAATAACTTTTTTTATATCCGATTGGACTAATCCTACTGTGGCAGCAAAGAAAGCAGTTAGGGAGCCAACTAAACCCACAATAATTGTTGCAGTTGGAGAGTGATCAAAAAGGGGAGCTGATCTTATAATTAAAAATACTCCCGCTGTTACCATTGTTGCTGCGTGAATTAGGGCCGAAACAGGTGTGGGACCCTCCATAGCATCTGGCAACCAAGTGTGTAACCCTAATTGGGCAGATTTTCCTATGGCCCCTATAGTTAGTAATATACAAATCCAAGTACACGCTGAAGATGGAGACAAGGTGGAGAACAAACTACAGTAATCTAATACCCCAAATTCTTTCCAGATTAATATGATAGCTAACATTAATCCTATATCTCCTATTCTATTAATCAACATTGCCTTAATTGCCGCCTTGTTAGCTTGTATACGTGTAAACCAAAAGTTAATTAATAAATAAGAACATAAACCAACACCTTCCCAACCGATAAATAATTGCACATAATTATTACTAGTAACTAAAACTAACATAAAAAAGGTAAATAAAGACAGATAACTCATGAATCTGGGTAAATGGGGGTCTTCTCTCATATAACTTGTAGAATAGACATGAACTAACCCACTAATTGTGGTTACTACTATTAACATTACAGCTGTTACCACATCAAATTGTAAGCCGAAATTAGTTATTAGTAAATCAGACTCTATCCATCTTCCTAACTCTATATATACTGTGGACCCATTAATAAGGATTTCATAACATAAGATAAAAGAAAGAAGGCAACTGATGAGAACCCACACAGAAGCTAACAAACCAGCTCCCTTCCTTCCTAGATAACGACCCCCTAGTCCGCTTCCAACTGCGCTTAATAACGGTATTAATATTACTAGAAGATACATGGAAATAAATCTAAAATAATCAAATGTGTTAACTGAAAAAACAAACTAGGACACACTATAATCGTTAATACTAAATATAAACTTACCCCTATTAATATGGCCTTGCCCAAACCTGTCTCACGTGGAGAATTTAGTATATTTGTTATTACTAAAGGTGTCGACAAAGGTTGATAAAATATAATTTTAACTAATCTAAGGTAATAAACTCCAGCTATTACGGAGCATACTAAAGCTATTAAAGCGCTAAGATAGTAGCCCTGACCAACAGCTGCTAAGATAATATACCATTTAGTTAAAAACCCAATTAAAGGGGGGATTCCTGCAGTAGACAATAAACCTGCAGCTAATGCTAATGCTAAGATTGGGTTTAATCTTGAAAGACCACTAAACTCAATAAGCATATCTCTTTTAGGAGATATAATAAGTACTACAGACCAAAGTAGTACTTGAGTTAATATATAGGCACCTATATACATTAAACTAGCCTGAATACTTTCTATAGACCCTATAGCTATTCCAAGCAGCACAAACCCTATATGACCTATCCCGCTATAAGCTAATAATCTTTTTATACGAGTTTGATTCAAAGCTCCTATAGCCCCAATAATCAAAGAGATTAATCCGGCCATTAATAATCCTATTTCATTTAGGCCTATTTGTATTATAATAGCTAGTACCCCTAATTTAGGCACGATAGATAATAGCGCAGCTACCCAAGTTGGAGCCCCTTCGTATACATCGGGGGCCCACATATGAAATGGAGCTGCAGATACTTTAAATAATAATGAGACAGTAATAAGACACTTACCAGCTAATGCTCCATAAGATATTATACTCATACGAATAAATTGAAGTTCAAGCTCTCCTGTGGAGCCATAAATTAAGGCACAACCAAACAGGAACAACCCCGAAGATAGTGCCCCTAGCACGAAGTATTTCAACCCAGCTTCTGCTGATAACAGTGAGTTTTTATTATAAGCCACTAAGATAAACATACATAATGTTTGCATTTCTAATGCTAAATATATCGAAATTAAATTTGTTGATCCAATAAGTAATAAATTACCTAAGATCACTAATAAAATCAATAAAGAGCTTGATCGATGCGATGTTCGATGGTCCAGCATACATAGTATGGCTAACCCACTTAGCATCACCAACATCTTAATAGCCTGTGTCCAACCTAGCAGATGGGGTTCAGCTAATAACCCAGCAGCACCCAGAAGTAATATAATTCCTAAACAGAATGTTGCTAATCTTAGAGTTGGGGCCTTTAATCCATACGTCAACACTATTAGTATGATGAGCCCTAGTGTTAATTCCATAGGGTACCAGGGGCTATGCACCCACATGGCACCTGAGAAGGTGCGCCACTTCCGTGGCACCTTATTAATCCCTAAACCTTTTGTTCTCCTTCTTTGCAGCAGCCAGAAGTTGATTACGTCGATGGGGCCAATATAGTCGAGCATCGCTGAGACCATTCCTTGCGTACTAGGACTCAGAAAAGTTGGGATTGAACATTGTAGATAGAAACCGAGCTGTGTCACCACGCTCTGAACTCAAATCATGTACGGTTTTCATGGTCGAACAGACCAACCTAAGGTACCTTCTACAGCACCAGGGCACCGCAATTCAACATCGAGGTCGCAAACACTGTCCTCGATAAGAACTCTCCGACAATATTACGCTGTTATCCCTACGGTAGCTTTTATCCGCTTTCGATATTTATTTTGGATAATCATATCGGGTCATTATCGCCCACATAGGAACCCACTACGTAGGCACTTTGTGCGTACTACGCAGGTGGAAGTCCTTGTGCCAGCTAGGGATGTCCCCCTCACTGTGAGGCTAATGAGATTTAAATAATACCATAAGCTCGCCTTCGTTTCTTATTCAAAGGTAGTCGCCCCAACTAAACTGTCCTACCAACAAAATTTATTAACTTAGAATTAGGATACTTAGTATCGGTCATTCTAAGTTAACGCTATCGGTATCCAGTAAAGCTCGATAGGGTCTTTTCGTCTTACAATGTTTATGTAGTATCTTCACTACAACTATAATTTCATCGGCTTTCCTCTTGAGACAGTAAGACCCTCGTGGTTCCATTCATACCCGCCAACAATTAATTGGCTATTTATTGTGCTACATTATCACGGTCAGAGTTACCGCGGCCATTCAGTTGGGTTTCGCCTTAGACGTTAGTCCTCAGTTTCACTATACAACCATTGGGCAGAATTCACCCTCTATACTTCAGTAAACCTTTAGCAGAGAGCTATGTTTTTGGTAAACAGTCGAGATCTTATTTTGCCGAGTTCCTTAAGAGAAATTATGCCTAGATCTAAGTCCCATAAGTAACAGTCGAAGGTACTACGGGCACTCGAAGCAAGAGTGCGTAGTACTATAATAATTTTCCTGAACAGGTACAAGAATTATAATCCATCGGGCGTAATGCCCTTAGAAGCTGTATAAATATTTTACTTGGGAGTGAATCCTGTACTACTCATGCCTGCATTATCACTTCTGTTTATCTCACGAGGTGGATACATACAGAACGCTCTACTACCAAGCCAATTGATGCTGGCTTCCTTACGGTTGCCATATGGCTTCCAGAGTTTCAGTTACAGATTTAGCCGCCTTAATTCTTAGAGTTTCCTAGCTCATTCAGTGAACTTTTACGTTTTCCTGTGCAGATGGCTGTTTCCAAGCCTACTTCCTGTTTGTCTAAGTTGGACCCTCTTTATACACTTAATCTGTATTAGTGACTTTAATTTCTGGTTAGGGCTTACCCCTCTTGACTAGGGGCCTTATCGCCATAGTCTTGCTACACCAGTAATTCAGGCCCCCCTAACTTGGGGGCGAATCAACTTGGAGCGCCTTACTAAGATAAGTTTCGTAGAGAACCAGCTATCTCCAAGTTCGATTAGTATTTCACCGCTAACCACAGCTCATCCAAGATTTTTGCCACAATCACTGGTTCGGTCAGGAGTATGATATATATTCCTACCTGGCCATGGTTAGATCACTTGGTTTCGGGAGATTTGACTGACGAGTTTTTCCCTTGCTTTCACTGCGCCTTCATTTACTACTTAAGCTTGCCAAATCTTATCTTGCAGGCCCATTATGCAAAAGGTAACTTTTAGAACCAATTTTGAGTCTTTCCCTCACGGTACTTTCTCTATAGGTGTCTATCGGGGTTTAGTCTAGATGTCCAATCATCTTAATTATCTGTTTGAGACAATTCCTCCGCTATCGCTCGCCGCTACGCACGGAATCTCAGTTGATGTATTCCTCATAGTCTAGTAAGATGTTTCAATTAACTATTCAATTCACCCTTTTCAGTTAGGATAAACAAGTTCAAAGTCTCTCCCTTGTTATTTCGTATTTCACGTCCTTACCGATAGACCCTAGACT